AAAAAATTCCAATGGATTTAAAATGAAAAATTTTTCTTAGGTAAATAAATTGCAAAATGCTTCTGTAAAGTGCCCAATATATGTTTTACATCTTCTATGCGAAAATATTCCATTTTCATAAGATCTTCTTGACTATGACTCAAAAGGTCCAATAATGTATGTATATTGGACCTTTTGAGACAATTATAGGTCCTGGAAGACAATTCTGATTGGTCAATAAAAATACATGTTAATGAAATTCTTTTTTTGTTTTTATTGAGATTAATGAATCCGTCTTGAATGGAAAAAAGGGGTAGATTCCATCTGTTTTCATTTTCCTCGAAATTCATATCCTCTTCCTCTGCATGTAGAAAAGGAATTAATAAATCAATCAAATTACGAGAAGCTTCATAAAGTGCTTCTTTAGGAGTTAAACTTCCATTTGTCCATATTTCTAGAAAGAGTATCTCTTGTTTTTCATTCCCATTCCCATAAGAATGAATACTGTGATTCGCATTTCGAACAGGCATGGATACAATATCTATAGGATAACTTCCATCGTGAGAGTTTTTTGTAGATTTCAAACGATATCCGCGATCTCTCTTGATTTTTAATTCAATACATAAATCAATTGGTTCTGTCAGGTTAGCTATATGCTGTGTCGTGTCAACTATTTCGACAGAAGGTGGTGAAATGATATCTTGAGCGGTTATGCATTTTGGACCCCTTACGCAAATGGATGCGTCCCTAACTCCATAGAGATTACTTCTCAATACAATTTCTTTCAAATTTATTAAAATCTCATGTACTGATTCTTCAATACCTGCTATCGTAGAATATTCATGCAGCACATTTTCAGATGTTGCACATGTAATACATGTTCCTTCTATTTCTCCAAGTAAAGCCCTTCGCATGGCAATACCTATGGTATCGGCTTGACCTTTCATAAGCGGGGACAGAACGAAACGACCATAATAAAGACGCTTGCTATCTATTCTTGATTCAACACATTCCCACTGTAGTGTTCGAGTGGATCCTGCTACTTCTTCTCGAACCATACTATTATTTTATTTATGATTATTGGATCAAATCATTGAATCATTTCTTTCTCTTGGAATCTCTTAAATTTTTATTTCTACACACGTCTTTTTTTCGGGGGGCGACATCCATTATGTGGCATGGGTGTTACATCGCGTATGAAACTTAATAGCATCCCGCTTCTGCGAATGGCTCGTAATGCCGCATCTCTTCCTAGACCTGGACCCTTTATCATAACCTCTGCTCGTTGCATACCCTGATTAATTACTGTACGAATAGCATTTAATGCAGTTGCTTGAGCAGCATAAGGTGTTCCTTTTCTTGTGCCTCTAAATCCAGAAGTACCTGCAGAAGCCCAAGAAACTACTCGACCTCGTACATCTGTAACAGTTACAATAGTATTGTTGAAACTCGCTTGAACATGAATAACTCCTTTTGGTATTCTACGTTCATTCTTATGTAAACCACTCCGTGTATTCTTACGTAAACCAATTTTTGCTATAGGTTTTGTCATATTTTATTATATCATATTCATAAGACTAAAAAGAAGAATCATAAATTTATCTAAAGATACGGGGATATCCATTTCATATGAAAATAAATTTTTTCTTCTTTCTTTTTACATATACATGGGTTTTCCTTTGAAAAAGTTCTTTATTTATAACTTCAGAAGTATTACCCCTGTCTCTGTTTATGTCTCGGATTGGAACAAATTACTATAATGCGCCCTCGCCTACGAATCAGGCGACATTTTTCACAAATTTTACGAACAGAAGCCCTTATTTTCATATTTATTATTCCTTACCTTAATTCTGAATATATATATATATTAAAAAAAAAAAGTTTATTTCAGTTTTTAACTTCAAATTATATCCCTACGAAGGGGATGTTTAAAAGAAAGATCTAATCGTTCGAATCTTTTTTGCGAAGTCTATAAATTATACGTCCCCTGGTTGAATCATAACGACTCATTTCAATTTTTACTCTATCTCCGGGTAGTATACGTATAAAACTGCGCCGGATTCTACCTGAAATATAACCTAGGATTAGATCTTGATTATCTAACCGAACTCGGAACATACCGTTGGGAAGTGATTCAGTAATTAAACCCTCATGAATCAGTTTTTGTTCTTTCATTTCAGGGAACCCCCTTTAAGTATCAACTAATAGAGGAAGAGTTCTATAATTCACTTCTTCTCTCTATTTTACAAAAAGTAAGTTCGAGATAAAATTAGGTTGCCCCAAGAGAATCACCATATATAACACAAAATTTCTCCTCCAATTTTTTCTAGTCGAGCTTCTCGATCTGTCATTATACCTCGAGAAGTAGAAATAATTACAATTCCCATTCCGCCTAAAATCTTAGGAATTCGTTGATAGTTGGAATAGATTCGTAGACCGGGTCGACTTATACGCTTTAAAATTATTTTTTTTCCTTTTCTAGCCCTTCTATGTCGTAAGGTTGAAACCAAGAAATTTTTTTGACTTTCTTTATGTTTCCGAACATTTTCAATAAAACCTTCTCGTAAAAGTATTTTCACAATGTTTTTAGTGATATTAGTAGATACTATTTGAACTCTTCCCTTTTGATCCATGTCAGCATTTCTTATAGAAGTTATTATATCGGCAATAATGTCCCTACCCATGACGAACTATAGTTATTAGTGCCTCCTTACTTTTATATAATCAACATGCTTATTTTTTTGTTTTATTTCTTTTTTTTTTTTTTTTTAATTCTTAAATTATTAAAAATTTAAAGTATATGCATGAGACACAATCCATTCATCGGATCTATTTAAGATATTTGAATATTCTCTACATAGAAAAAGAATATATCCCTTTTTCATCTATCTACTAGTATTATTTATAATACTATAATACTTCGGGTGCTAATGAAACTATTTTAGTAAAATTTAACTGTCTCAATTCCCGAGCAATCGCACCAAAAATCCGAGTTCCTTTTGGATTTCCTTCTTGATCAACGATAACCGCTGCATTGTCATCATATCGTATTATCATGCCGTTGTTACGTTTGAGTTCTTTACACGTGCGTACAATCACAGCTCGAATTACTTCTGATCTTTCTAGAGGCATGTTGGGCACTGCTTCTTTGATTACAGCAATAATAACATCACCAATATGAGCATATCGGTGATTACCAGTTCCTATTATTCGAATACACATCAATTCTTGAGCTCCACTGTTATCCGCTACATTCAAAAGGGTCTGTGGTTGAATCATATCATTTTTATTTGAATCTCTTATTTCAATGTAAGGGAAAAAAGAAATATTGTCTGTCCAGAGATAAATAAACCCGCGGTTTTTTTTTCATTCTCAATAATCCTTTACTTTTGTTTACCTATCCTGAAATAAAAAATTGAGTTCGTATAGGCATTTTGCATGCAGCTATTTCCATAGCTGCTTTGGCTACAGTTTCTGATACTCCACTCATTTCATAAAGTATTCGGCCCGGTTTCACAACGGATACCCAATATTCGGGGGATCCCTTGCCCGAACCCATACGTGTTTCCGTAGGTCTTACTGTAACAGGTTTGTCGGGAAAGATACGTACCCAGATCTTTCCACCACGACGCGCATATCGTGTCATTGCTCTTCGCCCCGCTTCTATTTGTCTAGCTGTGATCCAAGCAGGTTCAAGTGCCTGAAGAGCGTATCTGCCAAAACAAATATGCTTGCCTCGGCAAGATATTCCCTTCATTCTACCTCTATGTTGTTTACGAAATCTGGTTCTTTTGGGGTTATAGTTGATGGTTGTTTCTCAATTCCATCTCTACTGCAGAGCCGGACATGAGAGTTTCTTCTCATCCAGCTCCTCGCGAATTAAATTATTCAATAATTTTGCATATATACATGTATTTATGTATTTCATTCTATCAAAAAAATATACTAATATTAATTTTTTTATTGAATTTGTTACTGTTATATAGGGAGCTATATATATATATAAGTAGATAATTGGGGCATGTTTCTTTATATATGATGTTTCTTTCTTTTATCAATATCAAAACAATATCAAAAATGAAAAAGTCTTTTACTTTACCTCTATTGAATCATGTCAAAAGTTATCCGCTATATGAAATATAAATAAAATTTTGAAATTTCATAAAAATAAATAAAGGGTTCGCGGGCGAATATTGACTCTTTACTCCTTCATTTATTTCTTGGTTCATTTCGCCATCCTACCTAGTGAATCATTAGGATTTATTCGTAAAAAAAAAATCTTATGTAGTCACAGGTTCCATCGTTCCCATAGCTTCTCCATTAATGTTTAGGCCTGAACTCTGCAATGGAGCTTCCAACAAAATATGTTATTTGTTTCCGAGTAAATATCCTCAGTTTTTATTAACTCGAAGCTCGATTCAATTATTCATCTATTTTCTATTATTTATATCTTTTCTATCTTTGATATTTGATATCTTATTTTTCTAACTTATTAGATAGATAATAGACTATATTATCTATCTTTATTATATAATTTGAATTTAATTTTTTGATTTATTCTCTTTTTTATTTGTATATTTTTTATTATATTGTAATCGTATATTTTGTATCTTTATTTCATATTGATGTTGATGCTTTATCACACTGCCCTTTTTATGAATTTATTCTTCATAAACCATACATATGGGAATCATATATCATTGATATCTTTATTCTCTCTTTCTATCATCCTTCCACCTTTTCCACATCCCTTCTATTTGTTTCATAATTCATAATTATATTTTTTTATGAAAATAGTTTCAGTTGCTACAACTATATGATCGATTCAATCATATAGTGACTGTTTCTTGGGATCTCGACAATACGAAGCAATAAGTTGGTTATTAGTTTTGAGTTTCTTTAGTTTTCATAGTTACTAAGTTTATAGTGGGGTCAGCCTTTTTTTTTTTTTAATCTCAATTTTCAACTATAAAGTTTTAATAAAAAATTAACGAGTCACACACTAAGCATAGCAATTCTAA